TTTTTTTTAGCGCTATTAAATTCTAATATACTAGAAAAATTTTAGAATAAATAGCACCAGAAAAATAAAATAATAAAGAAGTGGATTATCATACATATATTTCATATATAAAGATGAACATTCATTTACACTTTTGATTTCCATTCCATTTATTATATACTTACTATAATAGATTATCTATTAGTAGTTTTACTCCCTATTATATTTATTCCTTATTATATGTTAGTATATATACATAAAATACTCTTCTATTTTATATCTCCTTGTATATATTCAATACTCACTTAAGTATAATAGTATAATTATACTAGTATAATTAAGTATAAGATATCTTTATAACAGGTTAAAATGTTACTATAAATAACAGGTATAAATAAATATTAAATGGAGGTAACCATTCTATGACAACTAACTTACCCGATATTTTTGTGCCTTTAGTGGGCTTAGTATTTCCGGCAATTGCTATGGTTTCTTTATCTCTTCATGTTCAAAAAAACAAAAATTCGTTTTTTTAGATATTATGGGGTTAAATCTTATTTTTTTTTTAAGACTTAGGCTTACTTGAAGCATAACACAAATATCTATTTAGTAGAACGGGTAGTTTCCTCCGAGCAGAAGCTCGTAGGCATAAACATTATATATGAGTAAATGACTTATAGCTTTTTGAAAATCAATTTGCAAATAAATTGGTATCCGTAAGATTTCTGAAACGTAAAGTAAATATATCTACGTGTCTGGGGATATCTATAAAAAATCATATACATATAAAATAAAAGGGATGTTCTTTTTTAGTTTAACTAGAAGCAATTGATGAATTACTCCTAAAGCTTCACACCATAATAGTGCTAGTTGATGAGGGTTACTTCGGAAACAAAAAAATTAAAGTCAAATTTATTGGGGTTATGCTACTTCCCAATTACAATACAATGCAACTAGATCTAGTATGAGTTGGCGATCAGAGCGGATATGGATAGAACTTATAGCGGGGTCTCGAAAACCGAGTAATTTCTGCTGGGCCTTTATCCTTTTTTTAGGTTCATTAGGTTTTTTTTTGGTTGGAATTTCTAGTTATCTTGGTAGGTATTTTATACCGTTATTCGCCTCTCAGCAAATCCTTTTTTTTCCACAAGGAATCGTGATGTCTTTCTATGGAATTGCGGGTCTTTTTATTAGTTCATATTTGTGGTGCACAATTGCGTGGAATGTGGGTAGCGGTTATGATCGATTCGATATAAAAGAAAGAATAGTGTGTATTTTTCGTTGGGGATTTCCTGGAAAAAATCGTCGGATCCTACTGCGATTCCTTATGAAAGACATTCAATCCATCAGAATAGAAGTTAAAGAGGGTATTTTTTCTCGTCCTATACTTTATATCGAAATCAGAGGCCAGGGGTCCATTCCCTTGACTCGTATCGACGAGAATTTTACGCTACGAGAAATTGAACAAAAAGCCGCTGAATTGGCCTATTTCTTGCGTGTACCAATTGAAGTTTTTTGAAAACTTTGCAATTTGCAAAGGGTAAAAAAAACGATAACTCACGAATTCTCTTTCTCTTTTTTCTATAGCATAACTTAACTGAAGTTTCTGCCGAACTCTGATTAGAACAAAAAAAGTAAACGTACACGAAACAACGATAAAACAAAAAAGTTTTTGTTCATAAATTCTTTTTTTTTACGTAGTTAAATCTACTGAAATCAATTCATTAACAAAAGAAGTAAGAAATTGAAATAATAGATTCATCTCATATATCACAACATTTCGGAATAAAGAAGTTCTATTAATTATTTTTGTACTGCGGGTCACCAGCGAGTTTTTTTCGAAATCTTTTTATATCTGGGGAGTTCTTGCGTCTCGAAATTCGAATAATATTCATTAAAAAAATGGCTCTTTCGTGCAGTCATCCAAAGGAGACAATTGCTTCGAATTTGAGCAATTGATATATATTATAATATTCGAGTTTATTTAGTCATTCATGGACTCTTTCTTATTCTATATTGTATATAGTTTTCTTCTATTCTTTATAAATATAAATTAAAGGACCAAACACTGTACTGAATCACAAATAAAAAATAGGGATATAGACTCGAGACTTGATAGAAATATTAGTATCGTATAGAGTCGACGAATGAGCCGAGTTCATTTAAAAATTCACAGACGGGCAAATGGCAAAAAAAAACGCTTTTATTTCCCTTCTATATCTTGCATCTATAGTATTTTTGCCTTGGTGGCTCGCTCTCTCAGTTACAGTTAACAAAAGTCTGGAATCTTGGGTTAATTGTTGGTGGAATACTAGGCCCTCCGAAATTTTTTTGAATGATATTGAAGAAAAGGGTATTCTAAAAAAATTCATAGAATTAGAGGAACTATCCCTCTTCAACGAAATGATAAAGGACTACCCGGAAAGGCGTTTACAAAAGCTTCATGCCGGAGTCTACAAAGAAACGATCCAATTGATCAAGATGCACAATGAGAGTCGTATACATACGATTTTACATTTTTCAACAAATATAATTTATTTCCTTATTCTAAGTGTTTATTCTATTCTAGCTAACGAAGACCTTATTTTTCTTAACTCTTGTCTTCAAGAATTTATATATAATTTAAGCGATACAATAAAAGCTTTTTCGATTCTTTTATTAACCGATTTATGCATAGGATTCCATTCGCCCCATGGTTGGGAACTACTGATTGGCTCTATCTACAAAGATTTTGGGTTTCATCATAATGATCAAATTATATCCGGTCTTGTTTCTACTTTTCCAGTCATTTTAGATACAATTTTTAAATATTTTCTTTTTCGTTATTTAAATCGCGTATCTCCGTCACTTGTAGTGATTTATCATTCAATGAATGATTGAAAAATGATCAAACGGTCCAATTATAATGTTTGTTTCGTTGTACAAAAGAGTTAAAAATGTACTTATTCTTTCTAGCCACCCCGGGGGAGTCCTTCAATATTCCACCCAAATGATTTTAGTAAATAGCAGAATTGTAGATACGGAACTATACTAGTGACTTATCTAATTTTATTGTAGAAATTTTGGGGATCAATGATTGGACCATGCAAACTAGAAATACTTTTTCTTGGATAAAAGAAGATATTATTCGATTCATTTCCGTATCGCTTATCATATATATAATAACTCGGGCACCCATTTCAAATGCGTATCCCATTTTTGCACAGCAGAGTTATGAAAATCCACGAGAAGCGACTGGCCGTATTGTCTGTGCCAATTGCCATTTGGCGAACAAACCCGTGGATATTGAGGTTCCACAAGCGGTACTGCCCGATACTGTATTTGAAGCAGTTGTTCGAATTCCTTATGATCTGCAACTAAAACAAGTTCTTTCTAATGGTAAAAAAGGGGCTTTGAATGTAGGGGCTGTTCTTATTTTACCTGAGGGTTTTGAATTAGCCCCCCCCGATCGTATTTCGCCCGAGATTAAAGAAAAGATGGGAAATCTCTCTTTTCAGAGCTATCGCCCCACAAAAAAAAATATTCTTGTGATAGGTCCTGTTCCTGGTCAAAAATATACTGAAATCACCTTTCCTATTCTTTCCCCGGACCCCGCTACTAAGAAAGATGTTCACTTCTTAAAATATCCGATATACGTAGGCGGAAACAGGGGAAGGGGCCAGATTTATCCCGACGGAAGCAAGAGTAACAATAATGTTTATAACGCTACAGCGGCGGGTATAGTAAGCAAAATAATACGAAAAGAAAAAGGGGGATACGAAATAACCATAGTGGGTGCATCGGATGGACGTCAAGTGGTTGATATTATCCCTCCAGGACCAGAACTTCTTGTTTCTGAGGGTGAATCTATCAAACTGGATCAACCCTTAACGAGTAATCCTAATGTGGGTGGATTTGGTCAGGGGGATGCGGAAATAGTCCTTCAAGATCCATTACGCGTACAAGGCCTTTTGCTCTTCTTGGCATCTATTATTTTGGCACAAATCTTTTTGGTTCTTAAAAAGAAACAGTTTGAGAAGGTTCAATTATCCGAAATGAATTTCTAGATCCGCGGATTTCTCAATATCAAGTTATAAAAAGAACCAAATTCTTGTTGGAAATTGTGTTATGTACTTCTGCAAAAAACTTCTGAAAAGCCTTTTGTTTTACTTGTTTATATTGTTTTTCTAGTAAATTTTGGAAATTACTTGTAGCGCATTACTAGTGATAGTATTGGTTTAGGGGGTATGATTATGTCAATATTGTCAGATTTAAATGCCATAGAGTGAATCAAATTAGACTAAACATAGTATAAATAAGCGTAAAATAGAAACTAAAGTATAAAATGAATGAGAGGAACAAGGCATTCTAAGAGGAATTTTTTGTTTTCCGAGTCTTTGACACAAGATTAGGAATTTTCCACAACCCTTTACTTGTGTCAAAAGAAAAATTATTCTTGACCCCGTTCGTCAAAGATTTCTATTTGTAGTTTCATTTTTTTCGAGGTTTATTACATAAAATAAGTAATAGTGGTGGACAAACCAAAAATATAGGAAAATTTATTGAACAAACAGAACTTCTTTAATAAACTTTTAAATATATATATTATTAAGAAATATAGAATTGTAATTGTGTCATCTAAAGAGGGATTCTCCTTATTTAATTTTTAAAGTATCGACAGATACTATTACTATTACTATTGAAGAACTCTGAAATGAAGTTAATGTTTCTAAAAACATCATAAAAAAATCTAGTTTTTTGAAACATTAGCAAAGCGGTCCATTTTTTTATCATTTATACGAAAAAAGTATGATTATTAAGAGCTCAACGGAACCTACCCCCTCTTTCTTTGTCTTTTTCGAGGGGGATTCCGTTGAGTTCTTATGCTTTCATGTCATGTCTACAACTCAGTTCATCTGATTACTAGACTTATACTAAAGGGATGAACCTAATCCAGAATATGAACCATAAAAGAAAATACCGATTAAACCGATCACAAGAATACCAGTTACAGTACCTATTATCCAAAGAGGAATCCTTCC